AAAATTCGATTGTTAATTTGATATAAGATAATTGCTATGCTTAGTGTGTGACTCGGTGGTTTTTGATTTTTAGGGAAAGGATTCAAAAAAAAAAAATAGGCCGACTCCTATTATGAATTAATAAGTATAGAACTAATAACCAATATAGAACTAATAACCAACTCATCGCTTTGCATTATCTGGATTCAAAGAAGCAGTCAAGATATGATATAGTAATCATATAATTGCAGCAATTGCAATTTTTTTTTTTTCAGAAAAAAAAAATCAATCTGATTATTTTATTCTAAAACAAAATAGAAAATAATGCAGATAAATGGAAGGGTGAAAGAAAGAAAAAAAAAGAAAAAAAAATATCAATGATATATAATTCCAATATGTAAGGTCTATGATTCATTTTAGAAAAGCCAATGAATGTAATAAAGCATCAATAGAGATTGATCTATAATTAAATGAATCTATTCATAGAACAAAAAATCAAGAGCCTGGAGCCAATAAAGACTGAGAAAATTGACTCAATAACAAATTTCATTCAATTTGATTTTATTCAGGACTCCATTGTAAAAGTAGGACCTAACCATTAATTGGGAAGTGATGGGGATGACGGAACCAATAAATCAGTACTGATTTATTGGGCAGGATGGCGAAAGAAAAGAAAGGAACCAGTAGACAATTCATTTCTATTTAGTCTTTATTCTAAAAGCTAATGGATTACTTCCACAAATGAAATAATTATTGAAATAGTAAAATAATTATTGAAATAGTAAATATTCGCCCGCGAAGGTTTTTATGTTATTAAATTTAACAATTTTAAACAAAACAATCTGATAACATATTGACTATATAAAATATATAAACAGAATGACAACCAGAAATCGAATACATAGTCATATAAAATTCGATAGAATCGAAAATAGAATAATACAAAAATATACAAATTTCTAATAATACAAATTTATAATAACAGGAGAAATCCCACCAAATACCATGCTTTAGTATAGTATATTATTACATGTATATTTTTTTAATCATTTCATTCGCGAGGAGCTGGATGAGAAGAAACTCTCATGTCCGGTTCTGTAGTAGGGATGGAATTGATAAACGACCATCTACTATAACCCCAAAAGAACCAGATTCCGTAAGCAACATAGAGGAAGAATGAAAGGAATGTCTTATCGGGGTAATTGTATTTCTTTCGGTAGATATGCTCTTCAGGCACTTGAACCCGCTTGGATTACATCTAGACAAATAGAAGCGGGACGACGAGCAATGACAAGAAATGCGCGCCGCGGGGGAAAAATATGGGTACGTATATTTCCCGACAAACCTGTTACTGCAAGACCTACGGAAACACGTATGGGATCGGGGAAAGGATCCCCCGAATATTGGGTAGCTGTCGTTAAACCTGGCAGAATACTTTATGAAATGGGCGGAGTAACAGAAAATATAGCTAGAAAGGCTATTTCAATAGCAGCGTCAAAAATGCCTATACAAACTCAATTCATTATTTCGAGATAGGAATAGAAAAACCAAAGGAAAAGGTCCTTTAGGATTAAAAAAACAAAAATCGAACGTTTTTTTTTTGAACAAAAATATTTCTTTTTTTTTTGTCCTTTGCATTGAAATAACAGATTAAAAAAATGATATGATCCAATCTCAGACCCATTTGAGTGTAGCAGATAACAGTGGAGCCCGAAAATTAATATGTATTCGAATCATGGGGACTAGTAATCGGCGATATGCACATATCGGTGACATTATTGTTGCTGTAATCAAAGAAGCCGTACCAAATTCACCTCTAGAAAGATCCGAAGTAATCAGAGCTGTAATTGTACGTACTTGTAAAGAACTCAAACGTGACAACGGCATAATAATAAGATATGATGACAATGCTGCAGTTGTCATTGATCAAGACGGAAACCCAAAAGGAACTAGAATTTTTGGTGCAATCGCCCGGGAATTGAGACAGTTAAATTTCACTAAAATAGTTTCATTAGCACCTGAAGTATTGTAAGATAAAACATTGTAAGATATAAGATGAGACCCCGATATAGTTATAGTATTTGAATGGAATTAATTAAAGTAAATTAGAATAAATTAGAAAATTAATTAAAAAAAATTAATTAAAAATGAAAGAAATTAGTAGATTGGAGTTCATGCATATACCTCTAAAATAATAAAAAAAATGAATTCATATGATAAAAAGAAAACAAACAAAAAAAAAGAAAAATATGTTGATTATATCAAAATTATGAGGCACCAATAAATTTAGTTTATCATGGGGAGAGACACTATTGCTGACATAATAACCTCTATACGAAATGCGGACACGGATAGAAAAGGAACTGTCCGACTAGCATTTACTAACATAACCGAAAAAATTATTAAAATACTTTTGCAAGAAGGTTTTATTGAAAATGTGAGGAAACATCAGGAAGGTAAGAAATTTTTTGTTGTTTTAACTCTACGACATAGAAGAAATAGGAAAGGATCGTATGGAACTAATCTAAATTTAAAACGAATAAGTCGGCCTGGTCTACGAATCTATTCTAACTATCAAAAAATTCCTAGAATTCTAGGCGGGATGGGGATTGTAATTCTTTCTACCTCTCGGGGTATAATGACAGACCGAGAGGCTCGACTAGAAAAAATCGGTGGAGAAATCTTGTGTTATATATGGTAATCTTTCCTCTCGGATATCAAAATTTTATCCGGACTTCCTGTTTGTGAAAAAAAAAAAAAAATAGAAAGAAGAAAGAAAAGGGTTCTAATATTATTTTTATTATTTTTACTGCATTATATTAATTGATACTTGATACTTCACGAGGTTTTAGCTGGAATGAAAGAATAAAAATAGAGTCAAGTCAAGAGGGTTTAATTGTTGAATCACTTACTAATGGTATCTCTCAAGTTTGTTTCGATAATGAAGATCGGATTTTAGGTTCTGTTTCAGAAAAAATCCGACATAGTTTTGTTTTATCCGTAGACTACTAAGGCATAGAGTAAAAATAAAAATGGAAGTAAGCCGATATGATTCGACCAGAGAACATCTAATCTATAGACTACACAACAAAAATTTGAATGATTAGGTAGTTTTTTTTTTTTCAACTTCCTTATTCCTTTCATTTTCATAGAGATATAATTCCAGATTGGAAAATTTAACGAAACTTATTTTCTTCAAAAACACATGTATATTCAAAATTAAGGAATGACAAATATGAAAATAAAGGCCTCCGCTCGTAAAATTTGTGAAAAATGCCGACTAATACGTAGACGGGGACGAATTAGAGTAATTTGTTCCAATCCGAGACATAAGCAAAGACAAGGCTAGTCCTTCGAAACCGGGACTCTTTATCTTCTTTATCTTTAAGGCAATCTTTAAGGCATCCGATATATAAATAAAAAAAAAGATTTATTTTGACATGACATGGATATATCCATAGACACCTGGCTTCTATTTATAAGATGATAACATAAAATATGGCAAAACCTTTACCTAGAATTGGTTCGCGCAGGAATGGCCGTATTAGTTCACGTAATAATGCGCGTAAAATACCAAAAGGAGTTATTCATGTTCAAGCAAGTTTCAACAATACTATTGTGACGGTTACAGACGTACGGGGGCGGGTGATCTCATGGTCTTCCGCCGGAATGTGCGGGTTCAGGGGCACAAGAAGAGGGACACCATTTGCTGCTCAAACCGCAGCTGGAAATGCTATTCGGACAGTAGTGGATCAAGGTATGCAACGAGCTGAAGTCATGATAAAAGGCCCCGGTCTCGGACGAGATGCGGCATTAAGAGCTATTCGTAGAAGTGGTATATTATTAAGTTTCGTCCGGGATGTAACTCCTATGCCACATAATGGCTGCAGGCCCCCTAAAAAACGACGTGTGTAAAAATCTAAACATTGTAAACATTGTAAAAATATAAACATTGAAGAGATTTCAAGAGAAATAAATAATTCAATGATTTGATCAAAAATAACAAACATTCTTATGGTTCGAGAGAAAGTAACAATATCTACTCGGACACTACAGTGGAAGTGTGTTGAATCAAGAGCCGACAGTAAACGTCTTTTTTATGGACGCTTTATTATGTCTCCGCTTAGGAAGGGTCAAGCGGACACAATAGGCATTGCGATGCGAAGGGGTTTGCTTGGAGAACTAGAAGGAACGTGTATCACACGCGCAAAATCTGAGAAAATACCACACGAGTTTTCTACCTTAGCAGGGATTCAAGAATCAGTACATGAAATTTTAATGAATTTGAAAGAAATTGTATTGAGAAGCAATTTGTATGGAACTTGTGACGCGTCTATTTGTGTCAAAGGCCCTGGATATGTAACTGCTCAAGATATCATCTTACCACCTTCGGTGCAAATCGTTGATAATACACAGCATATAGCTATTCTAACGGAACCAATTGACTTGTGTATTGGCTTACAAATCGAAAGGACTCGTGGCTACTGTATAAAATCGCCAAATAACTTTCAAAATGGAAGTTATCCAATCGATGCTGTATTCATGCCCGTTCGAAATGTGAATCATAGTGTTCATTCTTATGGAAATGGGAATGAAAAGCAAGAGATACTTTTTCTAGAAATATGGACAAATGGGAGTTTAACTCCTAAAGAAGCACTTCATGAAGCCTCTCGGCATTTGATTGATTTATTTATTCCTTTTTTACAGGCAGAAGAAGAAAACTTACATTTAGAAAAAAGACAACATAAGGGTACTTTACCCCTTTTTACTTTTCATAATAAATTGGCTAAACTAAAGAAAAATCAACAAGAAATAGCATTGAAATATATTTTTATTGACCAATCAGAATTGACTCCTAAGATTTATAATTGTCTCAAAAAGTCCAATATACATACATTATCGGACCTTTTAAATAAGAGTCAAGAAGACCTTATGAAAATTAAGGATCTTTGCATAGAAGATGTCAAAGAGATATTGAGAATTCTAGAAATAGAAAAGCATTTCGCAATTGATTTTGCAAA